TGGTTGATCAAGTTTGATGGATTCGCCTTCTGAAACAAGAAGTTCTGGTCCTGGGGGGATACTATCAATCACTTGACGCCCCTCTGGCGCATCTGTTATAGTTATTTCATACCCCCCTTTTTCTTTTCGTATTATTTTGCTTACTATACCCGCTGCTGTAGCATTATAAACCGTATTGTTACTCTTGCTCCCGTCGGGATAAATCTGACCCCTTCCCCTGTTCCCGCCTACGTATATGGGATATTTTAAGAAGTACGCATCCTTCTTAGCAGCAGGGTCCGGAGAAAGAATAGGAAAGGTGATTTCACTATATTTTTGACCAGGAACAGGACCTATCACAAGAATATTCTTTTTAGCGGGGCGATAACTCTGAAAAGAGAGATTACCTATCTTTTCTTTCATCTCTGGCGAAATACGATCAGGAGGGGCTAATTCAAACCCCTCGGGTAAAATAAGCACGGCCCCCACATTCAAAGCTCCCTTTTTACCATTAGCAAGAACTTGTTTTAGTTGCATATCATAAGGAATTCGAACAACTGCTTCAAATACAGTATCTGGAAGTACCGCTTGTGGAACCTCAATACCCACGGGCTTATTAGCTAAATGACAATTCGCGCATACAATACGACCAGTTGCTTCGCGCGGATTTTCATAACCCTGCTGTGCAAAAATGGGATATGCATTTGAAATGTATGCCCCAGTTATTATATATATCATGAGCGATACGGAAATGGAGCGAGTAATCTCTTCCTTTATCCAAGAGAGGGTCTTTCTAGTTTGCATGGTCCAGTCGTTGATCCAAAAAATTTATACAATAAAATTAGGTAGGTCGCTAGGATAGTTCCCTATCCACGATGCTGCTAGTTACTGAAAAATTTTTACTAAAATATAGGAGGAATCCGAATCTATTGGATGTATAGAAAAAATAAGTATATAAAAAAAAGTAAGATTTTGAATGTTTTATTTTACTTATGGACAAAATAACAAAATTCTAATTGGATCGGTGGATCATTTTTCAGTCATTCATTGAATGATAAATCACTACAAGTGACGGAGATACACGATTTAAATAACGGAAGATCCAATATTTTAAAATTGTATCGAAAATGACTGGAAAGGTGGAAACAAGTCCAGATATAATTTGATCATTATGAGCAAATCCAAAATCCTTGTAGAAAGAGCTAATCATTAGTTCCCAACCGTGGGGTGAATGGAATCCTATACATAAGTCGGTTAATAAAAGAATAGAAAGGGCTTTTATCGTGTCGCTTAAGTTATATATGAATTCTTGAATCCAAGAATTAAGAATAATAAGTTCTTCATTAACTAAAAAAGAATAACCACTTAGAATAACGAAACAGATTATATTTGTCGAGAAGTGCAAAATCGTATAGATACGATCTGCGTTGTGCATCTTGATCAATTGGATCGTTTCTTTGTGGATTCCGATACGAAACTTTTGTAGATGTGTTTCGGGGTATTCCTTTATCATTTCGTCCAACAGGAAGAGTTCCTCAAATTCTATTAATTTTTCTAGAATACTCTTTTCTTGAATATCATTTAAAAAAGTTTCGGATTTACTAGTATTCCACCAATTAATAATCCAAGATCCCATACTTTTATTAAATGAAAAAGAGACCCACCAGGGCAAAAATACTATAGACGTAAGATATAGAAGGGGAATGAATGCTTTTTTTTCCATTTTTGCGTCTGTGAATTTTTAATGAATCCGCTTCATTCGTCAACTCTATACGATCTAATATTTCTATCAAGCATAAGTTCTATTCTAATATTAGAATTTAGAATAGAAAGCTTCGAACTCCCGAATCTATTCCCTCGTTTTTATTTGTGAGTCAGTGGTTAGTCCTTGAATTTTGTGAATTTACATACGCATAAAAAAAAAGTTTGCGGACAAAATTTCAAATTTTTCCGTTTTCCGTATATAGTATATATAATCTACGTCTTCTTTGGTTCATCAGTATTATGAAGAAATTTCAGTTAAGTTATGTTATAGAAAAAAAAAGGAAAAAAAAAAAAAAGAGGATTTTTTTGTTTTTTACCTCCTGCTAAGAAAAGTGCTTCGTTTATTTCAAAATACTTCAATTGGTACACGCAAAAAATAGGCCAATTCCGCTGCTTTTTGCTCAATTTCTCGTGGAGTCAAATTCTCATCAGTACGAGTCAAAGGAATGGCCCCCTGGCCTCTGATTTCCATATAAAGGACACGCCGAGCATTAAAACCCTCTTTAACTTCTATTCTGATAGACTGAATATCTTTCATAAAGAATCGGAGTAAGATGCGACGATTTTTTCCTGGGAATCCCCAACGAAAAATACACACTATTCCTTCTTTTCTATCGAATCGATCATAACCACTACCTACATTCCACGAAATTGTGCACCACAAATAAGAGCTAATAAACAGACCGGCGAGCCCATAGAACGACATCACGATACCTTGTGGAAAAAAAATGATTTCCTGAGACGGGAATAAAGATATCAAATTTCTGTCAAGATAACTGGAAATTCCAATCAATAAAAACCCCAATGAACCTAAAAAAAGTATAATGGCCCAGCAGAAATTACTTATTTTTCGAGACCCCGCTATAAGTTCTATCCATATATGTTCTGATCGCCAACTCATACTAGATCTAGTTACATTTTATTGGAAGTGGGAGACCGGCCAAAATGAATTTAACTTTACATTTTTTTGTTTCCGAAGGAACTTTCATCAACTTGCACTATTCTGATGTGAATCTTTCGAAGCAATTGGTTAGATCTAAAAGTAAAATAATAGGAGCCCTCTCATATGATCCCCTATCTACACATATATAGCTACATGGGCTTTACATTTATTTCAGGCATTCGCCCCAATCGCGACTTATTTTCAATATTTTCAAATAGCTCGTTTACTCATATATCAGATTTACGTTTACGCCTGCCCTTTCTTTTTTGTTTGAAAGAAGCCACAAGTTATACCATATTATACTGAATAGATATCTGTGTTATAATCCAAGTCTAAGTCTTGAAAAAAAAATATATGAAATTTGCCCCCATCAGATCTAAAAAATCTTGTTTTTTTGAACATGAAGAGATAAAGAAGCCATTGCAATTGCCGGAAATACTAAGCCCACTAAAGGCACAAAAATAGAGGGTAAGTTGTTGAGAATTGTCATAGAATGGGCACCTCGATTTAATATTTGTACCTGTTATTTATTGTTATATTTATTTTTTTTACCTATTATCGCTATATTATATTGTTAGAAAGATATCTTAAATAGAAAGATCTCTTAAAATTATTAGAATTCCTATAATAATTATACTAAGTATATCTAACTGAGTATATATAATAAAGTGCAAGGAATATAGAACTAACTAAATGGACTTATTCATTTTTATACATCAAATACATGTATGATAATTCACTTGTTTGTTATTTTTCTATTATTTTTTTTTCTTGTCTTATAATTTGAATTTCATAATTATAATTTGAATTTAATAAAGAGTTTCTTCACCTTATAAATTCTTCCAAAATTCGTTATAATATAATACGAAAGGAAGAAAAGAACATGAAATTCGTTTTATTTATTATTTACTACCCTACCTCGCGAAAAAAGAATTCGCTCTTTTATCTTGTTCATAGAGGTTTCCTAATTAGGAATCAGGGATATCGGTAAAAAAAAAATTATCTGTATGATTCTTTCCATAATTCTCTCTTATGTCACCAAAACAAATCCATTCTTCGGATTTTTCTTTTGATTCCGATAAATAAATACTTAATAAATACTTATTCTAAATAGTTATTCGCCAGAAAGAAAATAATTTAAAGAATTCAATTTAATTAACTATTAACTTAAGGTTCTACTAAAGTTATGATTCAAAGGAAAGAAAGCGTGGAGCTGAAATAATTCACTCAGAACGCCCTTTAACAGATTACGTGGTACGATTGGATCAAATAAGCCCTTATGGAATAAAAATTCAGCCGCTTGTGAACCTTCTGGTACTGTCTTATTCAATGTTTGTTCAATTACTCTTTTACCTGCAAATGCAATGTAGGCGTTGGGTTCAGCAATAATGATATCCCCCAACATACCAAAACTAGCTGTCACCCCACCAGTCGTAGGAGATGTAAGGATTGATACATAAACTAACTTTTTATTCGATTGATAATCATATAAAGCAGCAGAAATTTTAGCCATTTGCATCAAGCTCAAACTTCCTTCTTGCATGCGTGCTCCTCCGGAAGCACACACTAGAATAAGAGGTAAAAATTGATTAGTAGCATACTCGATTAAACGAGTAATTTTCTCGCCTACTACCGATCCCATACTACCCCCCATAAACTGAAAATCCATAACCCCAATTGCTACGGGAATGCCGTTTAGTTGACCTATGCCGGTTTGAATGGCCTCGGTTAATCCTGTCTTTTTTTGATAAGAATCAATACGATCTTTATAAGGTTCCTCCTCTGAATGAAAGTCAATGGGATCCAGGGAGAACATGTCCTCATCCATAGGATCCCAAGTCCCTGGATCAATCGAAAGTTCAATTCTATCTGAACTACTCATTTTCAAATGATATCCACATTGTTCACAAATATTCATTTTTGATTTAAAAAATTTCTTATAATTTAATCCATAACAAATTTCACATTGAACCCACAAATGCTTGTATTTTTGAGTTACACCGAGATCATTAGAATTTTCTCTTAGAGCGAAATCGCTGCCGTTCGTGCTAGTTCTTAGCTTGGAATTCCAGTTTTCACTACTATTTCTACTTTCACCCAAAATGTAAGTAGAAATGTAACTTTCGCTGTAATTTTCACTACCAGAACTCGCAATCCCGATTTGAGAACGAAGATAACTGTCAATGCAACTATTGATGTAATTATTCCAACTATATTTATTATCATACATAGAATAATCATAGTGGGAATCGTCACTCCTAGACCCCTTATTTAAATAACTAGAATTCCAATAACTAGAAAATTCTTTTTCTAA